GTAAATACAACCAACTATCATTAAGAATTTCATCTTTGGACCAAAAACAAGCAAGGGGTGGAATACCAGAAAGAGAAAGTGTACCCAATAAAAAAGCAGTTTTTGTAATTGGTACATGTTTTCTTAAACCGCCCATAAGAACCATATTCTGACTTTTATCTGGAGAATATCCAACAATAGCTTCCATCGCATGAATAATTGATCCAGATCCTAAGAACAACAATGCCTTCGAATAAGCATGAGTAATCAAATGAAATAAAGCAGCTCGATAAGACCCCATACCTAGAGCTAACATCATATAACCCAATTGAGACATTGTAGAATAAGCTAAGCTTTTCTTAATATCTTTTTGAGCAAGAGCTAAAGTGGCTCCTAAAAATAATGTTATTATACCTATCAAAGCTATTAGATTTAGAATGTAAGGTATAACTATGAAAAGAGGAAGAAGCCGAGCTACAAGAAAAATTCCTGCTGCTACCATAGTAGCGGCATGTATAAGAGCCGAAATGGGGGTAGGCCCTTCCATGGCATCAGGTAACCATACATGAAGTGGAAATTGGGCGGATTTAGCAACAGCGCCGGCAAATAATAGAGAGGCGCATAAAGTAACAAATAAAAAATTAACTTCATTATTAGAAACCAAGTTATTGAATATTTCAAACAAATCCCGAAATTCGAAACTACCTGTTATCCAATAAAAACCCAAAATTCCTAATAATAAACCAAAATCCCCGACACGATTAGTTACAAACGCTTTTTGACAAGCATTCGCGGCACTGGGTCGTGTGAACCAAAAACCTATTAATAGATAAGAACACACTCCAACTAATTCCCAAAAAATATAAATTTGTATCAAATTCGAACTAGTAACTAATCCCAACATTGAAGTATTGGAAAAACTCATATAAGCAAAAAATCTCAAATATCCCTGATCATGAGACATATAATTGTCACTATAAATAAGAACCATAATTCCAACAGTAGTGATTAATATCGACATAATAGAAGTAAGTGGATCAACCAAGCAGCCAAATTCTAAAGAAAAATCATTATTGATGGTCCAAGACCATACATATTGATAGACAGAATTATTATTTATTTGCTGAATAGAAAAAAGGGCTGAAAAAACCATAACTATACTTAATAATAAAACACTAGGAAAAGCCCACATACGGCGAAGATTTTTTGTTGCCGTTGGAAAAAGTAGAAGTCCTGTTCCAATTAAGATAGGAACTGGAAGTGGAATGAAAGGTATAATCCATGAATATTGATATGTATATTCCATAAAAAAAAAAAAAAAAAAATTATCTTAATTAATTGTTTCTGAGTCACCGGTTCTTATTTCTTTTCTTTTGAAAGGGGTCGGTTAATAAAAAAAAATTAAGATATATAAAATAAAACTTAAATAGAATTTTCTAGCCTTAATTATTCTGAATCTTTCCAAACTACTTCAAATATTGAAAATCAAGAGGTTATAATTGGTCAAATGATATAAATAACTCACTAGTGAAAAATAAATACGTATTTAATTTTATTAATACTGAATTGTTAATATTAAATTCAAATTTTTAAATAAAATTTTATGAAGATAAAAAATGAAAATTCGAATTTTCATTTAAATTATTACGTATTACAATAATTTTTTTATATCTATAGAACAAGGATAAATAATTATACCAAAAACAGTATTTGATATGAATCATAAAGCCCATAACTAAAACTCTTTATTGTAATTCGGTTATTTAGAATCATTAACCAATTTGTTTTGTAACTAATTGTTTGTCTTCCATTACAATAAAAGCTATTTGTAGGAAATGCTATGATATCCAACACTTTAATTTTACGGAAAAAAAAGGGGGGAAAATAAAATGCCTTTAAATTATGTATTTTGTATCCTTTAACAGATTAACTACTAGTCTCATTTGATAATTAAAATTTTGTGGACTCTTTCTTCGAGCTTGAACAATTAAATTAATATTAAATTAATTAATATAATAGAAAAAATTATTAAAGTTTTTTTTTTAAATGAAGCGGGAGAAGGGTTATTAAACTTTTAGATTTTTTTATTACATGTATAAATGTAACACGACGAAAATAGAAAGAAAACGAAACGGACAATCTTTCTTTTTTTTTTTATTATTTTTTTTTTATTATTTTATCAACTTCAATCTATTTGGCATAGTGTACCTTATCGTTCTTATTAATATTTTATGTGATTTTTAACCCCCCCTTTTTTTTGGAGTCTAATTTAGAGAAAAAATAGATAGAGAGTAGTAAAGAACAATTGATTTTGAACAATAGATGTCTTTCACATCCAACCGAAAAACCTATTATAACTTTTTAATGGCAGTTCCAAAAAAGCGCACCTCTATTTCAAAAAAACGTATTCGTAAAAATATTTGGAAAAGGAAGGGATATAGGGCAGCATTGAAAGCTTTTTCGTTAGCGAAATCTCTTTCTACCGGGAGTTCTAAAAGTTTTTTTTGTGTAACAAATAAATAATCTGAATCGTTCTAATAACTAATAAAGTAATATAATTTTGTTTATAGTTTATTTATAAGATTTATAAGTTATAAAAATGATAAATAATATTTATCAATTATAATTAATATTAACATCATAATAGTATAGTAAAAGAATAAATATTAATATATAAGATAAATTACAATATAAATAAGATAAATTACAATATAAATAAGATAAATTACAATATAAACAATATACATTAAAAATAAAAAAAAAAATAAAAAAAAATAAATAAAAAAATAAAATAAATAAAAAAGAATTAGTTTCATAATGTTTTAATTTAAAACGAATATAAAATTGAATTTGTTTTACTTTAATTTGAAGCCAAATTTTTCTTTCGTTTCTGATATAGATAAGAATTCTGTTGTCTACTGAATTCTAAAAATGAATGGTACTTTTTTGTTTGAAAAAAGGGTAAACGCAAGCGCAAGGTTTCGCCTTTCATTTTAGTATGTTTTATCATTTTCCGGATGGGGATTATCACTTTCCCCATCGCCCTTACTCAATAATAAAAAGAATTTTTTTTTTAGTTATATTTTTGATTTTATATTATAAAGAAGAGGTCGTTGAAACTAATTGATTAAGTTTAAAATGTTTTTTATAATCTTTTAAACCATTATTTTGGGTTTTAGAAATTATTATCACTATATAAATTCCTTAAACCCAATTAAATTAATAAAAGCCCCGTTTCCATTTTTAGGTAGTTATATGACGAATGCGCCAATTTTGAGTGATCTATTTTAGATCCTATGTTTCGATTGGAAGATCGATCAAGATATAATGTATATATATTAATTAAAAATTTTAGAAAATATTTTGAAGTACGGGACAATTTCTATACGAAATTTTTTTATATGATTGATACGACCATCCCAAATACCTAACTTAATGGGTTTGCTAAATCTTAACGCAAATTCTCTACACAACAAAAAATCCTAACGCAACCTAACTATGCAAATATTTACATAAATCTTTTGAGTGTATCGCTGAAATTGTGTTATATAAAAATTCTATTTTTTTATTAATCGATAAAATGAATTTTTTATTTTAGATTAATAAAATAAATGATAAAAGAAATTAATCATTAAAAAATGCAAACGAGGCAGAACATTTTTTTTACTTATATCCAGGGATTGAAGTAAAAATTATCTAGTTACAACTGTTCCATTTTAGTTTTAGGAGAGCATAAAGTAATAGCCTACGAAAAAATACATTGTTAGTTCAGTTAAATAAAATTGACATCCTAAAATACTAAATAACTAAATAAAAAGATAATAATAAGAAAAATCAATATTATTAACGTTAACGAAAACGTTTTAATCCCTAATTTTTAAACAAGTTTTTATTCATCAATTTGAATGTTTTCCTAAAAAAAAATATTGGATTGAATTAACTCCTTCAAGCTCGACGATTGAATAAAAATAGGTTATTATGATTTCGAATAAGCCGCTATGGTGAAATCGGTAGACACGCTGCTCTTAGGAAGCAGTGCTAGAGCATCTCGGTTCGAGTCCGAGTGGCGGCATGGCATCTTCTAAAAGAGTAAGTCCTATAATGAATTCAATTCCCGATTTCAATTCCTATAATTGAGGGACGCCCTTATTAATTTAATAATTTTTATGATATTTTCAACTTTAGAGCATATATTAACTCATATATCCTTTTCGATCGTTTCAATTGTAATTACAATTCATTTGATAATTTTATTAGTCGATGAAATCGTAGGACTAGATGATTCGTCAGAAAAGGGGATGATAGCTACTTTTTTCTGCATAACAGGATTATTAGTTACTCGTTGGATGTATTTGAGGCATTTACCATTAAGTGATTTATATGAATCATTAATTTTTCTTTCGTGGAGTTTTTCCATTATTCATATTATTCCGTATTTTAAAAAACATAAAAACCATTTAAGCGCAATAACCGCGCCAAGTGCTATTTTTACTCAAGGTTTTGCTACTTCGGGTCTTTTAACTGAAATGCATCAATCCGCGATATTAGTACCCGCTCTCCAATCCCATTGGTTAATGATGCACGTAAGTATGATGGTATTGAGCTATGCAGCTCTTTTGTGTGGATCATTATTATCACTAGCTCTTCTAGTCATTACATTTCGAAAATTCATAAGGATTTTTAGTAAAAGCAATAATTTAGAAAATGAGTCAGTTTACTTTAGTGAGATTCAATACGTGAACGAAAGAAACAATGTCTTACGAAACACTTCTTTTATTTCGTCTCAAAATTATTACAGGTATCAATTGATTCAACAATTGGATCGTTGGAGTTATCGTATTATTAGTCTAGGGTTTATCCTTTTAACCGTAGGTATTCTTTCGGGAGCAGTATGGGCTAATGAAGCATGGGGATCATATTGGAATTGGGATCCAAAGGAGACTTGGGCATTTATTACTTGGACCATATTCGCTATTTATTTACATATTAGAACAAATAAAATTTTTGAAAGTGTAAATTCTGCAATTGTGGCCTCAATGGGCTTTCTTATAATTTGGATATGCTATTTTGGGGTTAATCTATTAGGAATAGGGTTGCATAGTTATGGTTCATTTACATTAACATCTAATTGAATAAAAGACTTGACGAATATAAACATAGGACGGCATACAGGTATATATACGAAAACTTCATGTAAACAATCAAGAACCATTTGAATCATTTCCATTACTTGATTCAAATGGTTCTCACAAATTCAAAAGATATCTAGTTATAATAGAATTCCAATTTATTTATTTTACTTAAAAGAATATAAAAGACTCATTTTTTTATTGTACAATCAACCATTTTTAAAATCATGGGATTTCAGTTTCATTTTTTGGTTTACTCACAAAAACTATCGAAAAAAATAATTGGATATAATAGCTTCGACCTTGTCAACTGATAATGATAAAACGAAATCGGGATAAACACCAATACCTATTACAGGTAAAAGGATAGAGATCGAAACAAATAATTCTCGCGGTCCAGAATCAAAAAAATAAGAGTTTGGGGCATTAAAAAGCTTGTATCCATAGAACATCTGGCGTAACATAGATAATGAATAAATAGGAGTTAATATCATTCCAATTGCCATTACAAAAGTAATTAATATTTTTGTCATTAAAAGATATTTTTGACTAGTAAGTATTCCAAAAAAAACTAACAATTCGGCAACAAAACCGCTCATGCCCGGTAATGCAAGAGAAGCCATTGATAAGATACTGAAAGTCGTGAATATTTTTGGAATTGCGATAGCCATTCCGCCCATTTCGTCGAGATAAACAAGACGTATTCTATCATAACTCGTTCCGGCCAAGAAAAAAAGCGCAGCGCCAATAAATCCGTGAGAGATTATTTGTAAAATGGCTCCGTTGAGTCCTGTATCGCTTATAGAACCAATTCCTATAATTATGAAACCCATATGAGATACAGAAGAGTAGGCTATTCTTTTTTTTAAATTACGCTGACCGGGAGATGTTGAAGCTGCATAGATTATTTGAATTGTGCCTACTATAATCAACCAGGGAGAGAATATAGAATGGGCGTGGGGTAATAATTCCATATTGATCCGAACCAATCCATACGCTCCCATTTTTAATAAGATTCCGGCTAAAAGCATACAAGTACTGTAATGTGCCTCTCCATGGGTGTCTGGTAACCATGTATGTAAGGGTATGATCGGTGATTTGACAGCAAAAGCAATAAGAAATCCAATATAGAATATTATTTCCAGTGCTACAGGATACGATTGATTAGCTGATGTTTCAAAATTTAATGTTGGTTCATTGGAACCATATAAACCAATACCCAAAACTCCCATTAATAAAAAAACGGAACTTCCTGCAGTGTACAAAATAAATTTTGTAGCTGAATACAAACGTTTCTTTCCCCCCCACATGGATAGAAGTAGATAAACTGGAATTAATTCTAACTCCCACATGATGAAAAAAAGTAAAAGGTCTCGAGAAGAAAATGGTCCTATTTGACCGCTATACATTGCTAACATCAGAAAATGGAATAGTCGGGAATCTCGAGTAATCGGCCGAGCCGCTAAAGTAGCTAAAGTTGTGATAAATCCTGTCAGTAAAATGGGTCCTATAGAAATTCCATCTATTCCCAATCTCCAGTAAAAATCAAAAAAATCGATCCATTTATAATCCTCTGTCAGTTGCATTAATGGATCATCCAATTGGAAACGATAACCGAATGCATAGGTTGTTAGAAGGAGTTCTATTATGCATATACCTACGGTATACCACCGGATTATCTTATTTCCTCTATGAGGGAGAAAGAAAATTAAGGAACCCGCGAATATTGGCAAAACTACAACTAGCGTTAACCAAGGAAAATTATTCATGGTAAAAACAAGATAAACTTGGACCAGAAAAACCCGTGCTCAAAATAAATAGTTTTTGAGCGCGGGTTTTTGTCGGTAAAGGTAAAAAAATCAAATGTATTCAAGTAGGGTTTTCTGGAACGTATTAATAAGCCAGACCCATACTTCGAGTTGTTTCATGCCATAAATAAACTCGAACACTCAAGAAATCTGTCGGACAGGCGGATTCACATCTCTTACAACCGACACAGTCCTCTGTTCTTGGAGCAGAAGCAATTTGCTTAGCTTTACACCCGTCCCAAGGTATCATTTCTAATACATCCGTTGGGCAGGCGCGCACGCATTGAGTACACCCTATACACGTATCATAAATCTTTACTGAATGTGACATTTGGATCTATAAATTTTTGAATGTCAGAAAGTTTCGATCTAGTAAACTTGTAAATGAATCATATATTTAGACACCAGATGAATCAATAATTTATCATAATTTTTCTAATCAATCTACTTCTGGATTGACTCATGCGATAGAGCCAAGATACTTTAATTTCTTACATTTTTGAAAACATGTATTATTACGTAATGTATGGTCATGGTAATTCTAATTTATGAATATTAGAATTTATATGATTAATACTACTTATTCAACAAATTCGATTGATTGATACGAGTTGATTTTCTGTTACGATAAATTGATGAAACAATAGCCGGGCCAATAGCTGCTTCAGCGGCTGCAATAGCTATAACAAAAATTGAGAAAATATTTCCTTTTAATTGGCGACTATCAAAAAAATCAGAAAATGTTACGAAATTCATATTAACCGCATTCAGTATAAGTTCAAGACACATAAGGGCTCTAACCATATTCCGGCTCGTGATCAATCCATAGATACCGATAGAAAATAAGTAGGCACTCAAAACAAGTACATGTTCGAGCATCATTGACCAACTCCTTATCAATTTCGATTCATTTCAATATGAACTGAACAACAATTAAACAGATTCAATTGACTAGAATAAAAAAAAGTACGGAACAAAGGCAGATTTTCTATTGTTAATAGAATAGATTGAATAATTTCTATTTTAGACATAAACAATCTTTTTCTATTTTAGACATAAACAATCTTTAATTAAAGAATTAAAGGGAAATAAATGTAATGTAATAAAACAGAGTTTAATGTGCATTGCTAATTCTATAAATTTTTTACTGTCGCGCCACGGCAATTGCACCTATCAAAGCGGCTAAAAGAATTATCGAAACGAATTCAAATGGAAGAAAAAAATCTGTTGATAAATGAATTCCAATTTGTTGACTATTACTTATCAAATCTTGCTCTATAATCTGGTTTGATCTTGTAGTCCAAATAATTCCGTACCATGACGTATCCGTAATAATAATCATGAGTAAAACAAAAATACTTGTACAAACTGGCAAAGTAACCACATCCCCAATGGTCCAAAGATTCAAATCTTTGTAATATTCTGAACCATTCATGAACATCACAGCAAATACGATTAAAACATTTATAGCTCCCACGTAAATAAGGAGTTGTGCAGCAGCTACAAAATAAGAGTTTAATAGAATATAGAATAAGGATATACAAACAAGAACCAGTCCCAATGAAAAGGCAGAATAAATGGGGTTGGTAAATAATACCACCCCCATACCTCCTAGTATAAGAACCGATCCCAAAAAGACTAAAAGAAAATCATGTATTGGTCCGGGCAAATCCATTATATGTAAAATAAGAGATAAATAAATAGAAATGTTTTTCATGACCTTATTGAGACCCGACCAGAAAATTTTTTTTTTTTATGATTTTTGAGCAATTCCTAATTTAATCCTAAGTAAATAAATACTAAGGGATATGAATAAATGTGAGTACTATTATTGGACTAATTTCATTCTTTATCTGAAAGAGTCGTTCTAATTCTAAACGATATATTAAAAAAAAATTATGGATATATTAATTAATGGATTTTCAATCCAAATTAAGACGCGTTTCTTACCAACCAATCAATAGTTGGTATTTGTAGTTATTGACCAAACAACACGAAAGAAACCTAAATTCCTTCTATATTAGTTATTAGTAAAGTAATTCTAAATTATTCGTTAATAAGAGATTTACTTATTTAATAAGAGATTTACTTATTTATTTGAGGCGAATTCAAAATTGTTCGAATTGTATAATCGTCAATTACTGACATTGGTAAACGACCCAAAGCAATTTGATTATAATTCAATTCGTGACGATCATAAGTAGAAAGTTCATATTCTTCAGTCATTGATAAACAATTCGTTGGACAATACTCAACGCAATTACCACAAAATATACAGACTCCGAAATCAATACTGTAATTAAGCAGCCGTTTCTTGCGAATATCAGTTTCCAATTTCCAATCAACAACGGGTAGATCTATAGGACATACACGAACGCATACTTCACAAGCAATACATTTATCAAATTCAAAATGGATTCGACCGCGGAAACGCTCCGCGGTGATTGATTTTTCATAAGGATATTGAATAGTTACGGGTAAACGATTTGCGTGGGATAAAGTAATCATGAAACTTTGACCAATGTACCTTGCAGCTCGTACTGTTTGTTGACCATAATTCATGAACCCAGTTACCATAGAGAACATATCGTTAATATATATATGAATAGTTTTATGTTTGTTTATTTCTCTTGTTTGAGACACGTTGGGAATATAGAATGTTACTTTACAGTGAAAAGAGTTGGAAAGAAGTTGTTAATAATAGATTACCGAGAGAAATAGGTAAAAGAAATTTCCATCCAAGATTCAATAGTTGGTCCATTCTTAGCCTCGGTAAAGTCCATCTTGTTGTGATAGGAATGAACAAGAACAAATAAGTTTTAGCTAATGTAATAAAGATACCAATTATCGCTCCAAAAACTCCACATGTTTTATTTATTTCAAAAAGCTCAGAAACATATATGTCCGGAATAGATATATTCCAACCTCCCAAGTAAAGAACTGTTACAAATAATGAAGAAACCAATAGGTTTAGATAGGAAGCAACATAAAATAACCCAAATTTTATACCCGAGTATTCGGTTTGATAACCTGCTACTAACTCTTCTTCTGCTTCTGGTAAATCAAAAGGTAATCTCTCACATTCTGCTAGGGAAGAAATAATAAAAATGATAAACCCTATAGGCTGACGCCACAAATTCCATCCCCAAAAACCATATTTTGATTGCGCCTCAACAATATCAATTGTACTTGAACTGTTAGATAATTATAGTCGGTGATACCATCACTGTTACCATCGCTATTACAGAACCGTACATGAGATTTTCACCTCATACGGCTCCTTGAAGGCCAGAAATAAATATAGGGACCGCGTCAGTATTCTTTTTTGAATCTTGATATGTTTGTAGGATGGATAACTATCGGCCGGTCCCAAATTAGACCAATTGAATTCTGTCTGTTATAATTATTTTAATTCAAAATTAAATAAAAAAAGTACTTCTGAATTGATCTCATCCTTTCTTTAATTTAATAATTTCAATAAAAATTTCAATTCTTCTTTGTTCAGTAATAACTTAACTGTTCAATAAAATACTTCTTGTAAAAATATCAATAACCCGTTGGTTTCACGTACGAAAAAAAAAATTCGATATTAATTAATTAATTATGACACAAATTATATATCTATTAATATGTATATGGGAAAGAATAAAAGTAACAAAGAATAAATAAAGTATATCTTTTTTTTTTTTTCGTTCCTATTCTTCTTTCTATTTCTGAGAAAAAGAGGGCTTTCAAAATAAAGTTAAAGGATTATTTCGTTTCGAATAGTTATTTATTAAATCGGTGGATAGGAGTATACTCTGGATTGGAATCGTGTCATGGGGAGTACTGCCTGATCATTTCTACCAACTTAAAGCCCCAATTAGTATTCTTTGTTTGTATATTATGTAAAAATGTCCTTTTGGAGAATTTACATAATCTCCATTACTAATCCTTTACATATGTTCGTGTTTCTAACCATCCACTCGTTTTTGCTCAATCCCCCGTTATGCTAATACATAAAAATGATAGTGAAAACTCAATACGGTTGATCTTTTGAACCCGCTTCAAGTCAGGATGACTAATCAACCAATCTTGGGGGAAACGGTCTCTTCTGTTTATGTTTATTTCCGCTTAACTCTCTAACTCTTATACATAGAAAATGAGAATCAATCTTTTTACTGCGAATTTATATATAAGCTGTTTTCTTTCTTATATATAAGCTGTTTTCTTTCACTCATATAACTATTTGATTTAGTTCATCAACCCGAATAATGAATAAAAAAAAAATTAAGATATCTACTCAATCCATTCCAACCCTTTCCTTGAAAGGAAGGAATAGAGAAAAGTTTCTGTCTATGTATCAACGAATCGCACGTAGAGATATTGATAACACACATAAAGTTAATGGTATTTCATAACTAATCGATTGAGCAGCAGCTCGTAGACCGCCTAAAAAGGAATATTTATTATTTGACCCGTATCCCGACATAAGAAGTCCAATTGGAGCAATACTGGAAATGGCAATCCATAAAAAAACACCGATATTGAGATCCGCTAAAACAAGGTGATATCCAAAAGGAACTACTGAATAACTTACTAAAATTGATATGACTGCTATAGATGGCCCGATACTGAATAAACGAGTATCCCCCCTAGATGGAAAAAGATTTTCTTTGAAAAGTAGTTTTGTCCCATCTGCTAGAGCTTGAAGAACTCCCAAAGGGCCGGCGTATTCAGGTCCAATACGTTGTTGTATCCCTGCCGATATTTCTCTTTCTAACCATACAATTACCAGTACGCCTATTGTGATTCCCACTACAAGAGTCAAAATAGGAACAAGAACCCATAGAATTCCATAAACCTCTTTAAAAAATTCGAATCTAGAAAAAGAATCGATATCTTGTACTTCCGGTGTATCAATTATCATTTCAACGATCAACTTCTCCCATAATGATATCTATACTACCTAGTATCGTCATAATATCAGCCAATTTCATTCTTTTAACTAACCGCGGAAGAATTTGCAAATTGATAAAACCCGGCGGGCGGATTTTCCATCTCCAAGGAAAACCACTCTGATCCCCTATGAGAAAAATTCCCAATTCTCCCTTTGGGGCTTCTACTCTCACATAAAGTTCTTGTTTCGGCAATTCAAATGTAGGAGACGGCTTTTTACTAATAAATCGATATTCAAAATCATTCCATTCCGGATTCCTTTCTCTATCAAAGTATCGTATTTCTAAATTCTCATAGGGTCCCCCTGGAATTCCTTCCAGGGCCTGTTGAATAATTTTTACGGATTCTATCATTTCACCAATTCGGACTAGATAACGAGCCAATGAATCTCCTTCTTTTTGCCACTGTACTTCCCAATCAAATTCGTCGTAACATTCATAATGATCAACTTTACGAAGATCCCATTGTATTCCGGAAGCTCGCAGCATTGGTCCCGATAAACCCCAATTTATTACTTCCTCTCTACCAATAATGCCTACTCCCTCGACTCGTTCTAAAAAAATAGGATTTCGTGTAATAAGTTTTTGATATTCAGCAACTCTTGTTAAAAAATAATCGCAGAAATCCAAACATTTATCTATCCAGCCATGAGGTAGATCGGCCGCTACTCCTCCGATACGAAAATAATTATGCATCATTCTCATACCGGTGGCAGCTTCGAATAGATCATATACTAATTCTCTTTCTCTGAAAATATAGAAAAAGGGAGTTTGTGCACCAATATCCGCCATAAAAGGACCGAGCCATAACAGATGAGAAGCTATACGACTCAACTCCAACATAATTATTCTGATATAGCTGGCTCTTTTAGGTACTTGAATATTTCCCAACTGTTCCGGTCCGTTTACAGTTATTGCTTCTGTGAACATAGTAGCTAAATAATCCCACCGTGTTACATAAGGCAAATATTGTATAATTGTTCGATTTTCCGCAATTTTTTCCATTCCTCGGTGTAAATAACCCAATATTGGTTCACAGTCAATAACATCTTCACCATCTAGAGTAATGATGAGTCGAAGAACACCATGCATTGATGGGTGGTGGGGGCCCATATTGACTATCATGAGGTCTTTTCTTGTAGCCGGTATATTCATAGGTTTTTCCTCGATTCATTCTTTCATGAATTGCTGAAAACGAAAAAAAGTTCATTAAAATTCAAGATCTAATAAATCAAATAATTCAAAATGCCTTTATAAAAATCAAATTAACGAGTTTTTGACTCCCGAATATCCAACCGATTAATTAATTCTTTATAACATATTCTATTTTTCTTTGACAAATAAGACAGTAATCGTTGGCGTTTTCCCAGAATTTTACGTAAACCTCTCTGAGATAAATAGTCTTTTTTGTGTAATTGTAAATGTGAAGTAAGTCTTCGTATCCTATTGGTGAAACTAACTATTTGAAATTCAACAGATCCTCTGTTTTCGTCTTTTTCTTCTTGTGAAATAACTGAGATGAATGAATTTTTTACCATAAACTGAAATCTTCTCTCCCCCCCTCTTTTTATTTTAAGATATTTTTTATTGATAGATATCTTTATTGATCAGTAATAATAATGCCCCTAATTTTTATTTGGTATATACAAAAATTTGTATTTCGTTATTCATTTCTAATTTTTTTAATTTAATAAAACTTACTCAATCCTATTTTCATTTTAAAATTGGATTTGAAAGGGGATACAAAAGTATGGTTGGTTTCTTCACTCACAAAAGATAAAAGTTTAGACCTAAAATAAGAAAATTTTGTTCATTCTAGATCTAATTGATATGTCATTGAATTAGTATCATGTATCAGAATGGAATGTAAGACAATGTATGCGTGCATCTCTTTGTCGTCATAGACCAGATATGGTATGGGAAATATAGGAAAAATGTACTATTAATGAATTTTCAATCGCGGATACATATGTATCCTTACCATACTGAAACAACTGCCATTATTGGTATTAAACCAATAACGATTCATACAAGCTAAATCTTCTAATCGATAATTGGGCCAAAGAAATAGCTTTAATTTTATAAGTTTTTTTTTATATTTTTTGCTTTTATCCACAACTTGACTGTTTACCTCATTCCCATTACAAAAAGATGCCTTTCTATGTCTATTCTTAGAATTTAAACAAATTAGAATTCGCAATTCTCTACGACGTCTAGGCGATAAAATATTTTCAGGAACAAACAAATCATAATTTTTTTTATATCTATTTCCAGTCATCTTTTGATGTTTTGTAATGACTTCATCAGAATTCTTATCAACATGTTTTTTTTCTCGGTATCTTTGATTTATTTGATGTTTACTTTTATGAACTAATGAAATACTGAGGGTTTGATACATAATAAATTTTCCATCATTTTTTATAGCTAGACGAATTGGTTCAATAATCAAAAATCCCCTTTTAATAAATTCTGTAAGAGTTACATCTTTCTGAATCGTCAAAATATCCAGACTCATTTCGCCCCTTTGAATAGAGGATATAGTAATTTCTCTTGGATTTATCAGTCTAAGCAGGAGACAATATACGTTGATGTTATTGATTATTTTTTTATTTAAAGAATCATCCCATCTCAATTGAAAATACAAATACCTTTTTAGGAAGAAATCAAACTCCGCTTTTGTATTGATCTTGTATTGCTTTTTATTTCTATGTTTTTTCATGTCCGATCCCGTATAATCTTCTTCAACATCTTTTTCTTGGTTTGAAAGAGCTGATTTAAGATCTGCTTGGCCCGTGGATTCTTTTTCTCCTTGATTTCGGTTTTCTAATTCAAGAGATTTTTTTTCATTCGACGATATTGATATAAAAGGATCTCTTTTTTTATTTCCAGTGATGCTTTTGTTTTCACTAGCATTTTTTTTTATATTAGAATGAAAAAGTAGTAATTTAATTGGTATAACCCACGGTTTCATTTTATACGTATTATAAAGTCTCACAAATTCTGGCAAGAACCAAAGTTCCAGATTTGATATGGGACGACTTAGTATTTCTTCATTCATTCCCATCCAATCCAAAAGGGGTTTTTGATTGGATAGGTTGATTTTTTGGTCTTGCTGAAGTGTGAGATAAAAAAGACCGTTATTATTGATTTTATCAATTATTTGATACTTATTAACCCTAGTCCTAGTCTTAGTATATTTATTACTGTTAGTGTCAGTATCAATATTGATCCAGGCCTCAATATCGACCTTCGTTTTAAGACAAAAATCGAGAATTCTCCAATCAAAAAATTTTCTATCCGTATTTTTATCCATATCTCGAATATCATCTTCTACCATATTAAATGATTTTTGTTTATGTGTGTTGTAATTATAAAAAATATCTTGGTTAGTTTTTACTTGTAATGGTGATCCATAAATTGAAGAGTACTTCTTAGTTTCAGAATTTATAGATTTATATGCTAAAAGATCATATCTATATTGTTTTTTAAAATTATCCTTTTGATTCAATAATAAATCCGTTTCAATTTTTGTTTTTTTTTCGTAGTGAATTAATTCATCTTTTTCATCTTTTTCATATAAATCACACAAATATTTATATAAATCTTTATTTTGAGCTATACAGTTCAATATATTTCGCCATTTTTGTGGTACTACTCTAGACCATTTAATTTGAGATACATCACATTGATATTGATAATGACTCCTTAACCAATTTGTCCATTGATTCATTCCAGAATTGCGAAGATTCTTAGGTCTTAATTCGGAATGAAATAGTTCTTGTCTTACAACAAAAAAATCCTTTATTTCATTCTTAAGAAAAAGGGGGGTTCCATTATATTGAAATACGGATTTCAATTTCTCTAACTTAATAAGTTGGGTTTGTGATAATTTGTAAAATACATATGCTTGTGAAAAGTAAGATAAGTCAAAAAAAGTCTTTGAATTTTTTTGACTAAGACTAATATTAGTATTAGAAAGTGACTCTTTTATAATCGAAATAAATTTAATTAAACTTTGATTTGTTTTATTAATTCTTTCTTGATTTGCTTCATTACTGTTAATGTTTTTATTAATAATTTTTTTTGTTGATTCAAGAAAAAGCTGTGTATTGATACTAGGAATATTAATCATAGATAGAAAGATATCTATGTATATCTTTTCAATGAAAAATATTATAAAATAATGGGATTTACGGATTAATCGAGCAGTTCTTCTTTTTAATATCTGCCAAATATTTTTTTGTGATTCCAATCTTTTATCATCATAACTTATTTTGTTAGAACTCAAACTTCTATCTGAAGTTATAAATCCCTTTTTCTTGTCTTTTGTAATTTTTTCTATTTGATTTATGATTGTGTTTATTCTATCAGTCAGATCTTGCATTTTTTTTTCTGTTAATGAATAATTTGTCCAATCCTGAGATCTAATTTGAATGGACGATTCCTGAATCATCCGATTACTGATTATTGAATCTTTTTTAATTTCACTCAATTCATATACTTCTATTTCTCTCAATCCAAATAATATAATTGGGTTTATTTTTGAGAGTTCTTTTATTATTTCTTTTATAAACAGAATGTTTTTAATGATCCATTTTTTTGGTTTTTTTGAGACATTTACAAACAATTTTGTTTGTTCTTTAAAAATTCCTAGAATTAGAAAACATTTCTTTTGCAATTTTTTAATTTTTTTTTTGAGTTCTTTTAAAATCGGTTCAAAAAATGAAAGTTTTTTTCTGGGAGAACCAAAAGGTAGTTCAGCTTCCATTCCAAAAATTGTTAAAAAACAAAAATCATTTTTTTGACCTTGCTTTTTCATTGGATCGTTATAAGGGGCTCGTAACTTAGATCTGTGCCAAGGTTTAAGACTAAAAGGAAATAGGATCTTGATCTGAATGCCGTCTGTTAACCAGTTTTTTGGAAATTCTTTTTCTGATAATTGAACGCCGTTATAGGTACATTTAACATGCATTTCTCTATTCCAATCCTTTAAGTCCTCATACCATTCCGGAAATTGAAATAATAGTATACGGACGATATTTTTAGCTATTATCAATGAAGGTACTATAATATATTTTCTAAGAATTGATTGGGTTACTAATAAAAAACCTCTCATTACTTGAGCAAGTAAAATACTATCCCAGGCTTCCGCTATTTGTATACGCACTTTCTCCTTTCTTTTGTCTTCTTCTTTTTTGTCCTCCTCTTTTTTTTTCGCGTTTTCTTTTGTCTTTTTCTCTGTATAATTCGAAATTGTGAATTCTGTGTTTTGCCACATCCAATTTCTAAAAATTTTTTTCATCCGTTCAGAAATATCAAAAAAAAAAAAAAAAAATTTGTCTATTCGGTCCAAAAAAAGAGGGGAATGTGCATTTGCTTCAAAGAGTTTCCAAGTAACTGTTTTACGTCTTTGAGCGCGCATGGAGCCTTTGATTATGTCTCGACGAAAATCCGATTGTTGGGAATAACGTATCAAAGCAACTTCGCCTGTTTGATCAGTATTATTAGTTTCTTTGGTATTAGTATAAGCATCAGTATTTTGTTGGTTATCAGTAAAAATCACTACACGTTTGGATTTTCTTGAACGAATCTGATGATCCTCTACCACAGTTTCTTCGGTTTCCCCCTCCTGTTGTTCAAAATCGTT